TACTAGTTATATCATCTGCAATCGCCTGAATCTCGAGACGTTCTTCAAACCAATCATAGACTTTATTGAGATAGGTAAACCAGAAAGACTCCCCCTCCAAGAACCGTATATGAGAATTTCATCTCGTACGGCTCAAACAGAACCACCAAAATACTAGTTCAAACAGATATGTGTAATAGAAACTTCTTAATCCTATGATTAAAGAGTTTTTGACCTGACCATACGAAAAAAGAAAAATTCGAAAACTCTTCTTTGTGGTTATAATATCAAAATATCAAGTCGGCTAGTTCCTTTTTTGGTGTTGATTGTTACGGGCCTCTTGAATCTTCTATTTACCCATTTTTATTTTCTTTGATTTTGTATGTAATGTAGCCTTATTGTTGTTTTCTTTATTATTGATAGAAATTTTCTTGTTACGATCCTACAAACCGATTGAAACCTCAGATTCGTACTAGAACCACGATGATTTATTTAATAAAACCTTCAAACTAAGCCCAAAGATTCTCTGAGTAAGAACCGTTGTATCATCACTTATTCAATCAATAAATATAATCAGTAAAAATCCAAAGAAAGGTTTATCCTTTGATCAAATATAGATAAAGAGTTTGAAAGAAGAAAAATCTTTCAATTTATACCTTCTAACTCTTTGAAATTTTTTGGAGTCCGATCACGAGATCTGAATATTCAGTATGAATCATAGTTCTAATACTTCGTAATCTATTTCATACATTCCGTGCTACAGATACTATAAAAAATACCTGACGAGGTATAAAAGCATCTCTATCAAGACGACAGATCCACTCTCTGTACTATCATATAGGATCAATTCTAACAAGTCGCACACTCATATTCCAGAAATACAGAAATAAATAAATTTCACGATCGAACTATGAAAATAGACTAGAATAAAAAATCCGAGAGAAAAATGCTTCATTTTGTATTCAAAAGCTAGGCCTTATTGTTTCTTATAAATCTAATTCATTGAAATTCCATCTAGTAAAATGGAAGAATTATAAATCTCCAAAATAATAGATAGGAATACTGCAAATAGAGCCATTGCGATACCCATTAGAGGAGTGGTTCCCCATCCCGGAGCTACTTTACCATATTCGGAATTCAATGGTTTCAATAAATCCCCTACAACAGTTCGTCTTGGACCAGATCGAGAACCACCCTCTACGCTTTGTATAGCCATAAATTGAATCCTATTTGTATTAATTGAGATCTGTTGACTTTGTATACCATTCCGTTGTAAATAAATGATCTTATCATAGATCCACTGTGGTCTTGAAATCATATAATAATGGAAACAGCAACCCTAGTCGCCATCTCTATATCTGGTTTACTTGTAAGTTTTACTGGGTATGCTTTATATATTGCTTTTGGGCAACCCTCTCAACAACTAAGAGATCCATTCGAGGAACACGGGGACTAAAAGAGCCTCCCAATATTGGGAGGCTCTTTACCTCTTTATTTCAATTAAGATATCAAAAAATCATTTTACCTTTTTAGTTTGAATTTTCGGCGGTTCTCGAAAAAAAATAGCGAAAAAAATTATTCCTAAAGTTGAGACTAAAAGGAATGTATAAACCAATGCTTCCATAAATTCAATTGTGGTTTACAATTATAGCTTTCATACCTGTTTATTTTGGAGCGTCTCCCGGATAAAAAAAAAAAAGACCAAAATTCAAAGAAAAGGTGGCGATTAAAATTAAGATATCTACATACCCTATGGAAAATTACAAAACTAAAAAAACTAAGAGATCAAATATTGTATCAGACTACTTGTCTTTTTGTAGTTGGATCTCCAAGTTTTTGGAATGCTCCAAATTCCACTTGAGCATCTAAATCTGGATCAATCCCAGCAAAAACATCCCTGAACAAAGTTCGAGCACCATGCCAAATGTGTCCGAAGAAAAAGAGCAGAGCGAACGAAGCATGTCCAAAAGTAAACCAACCCCTTGGACTACTACGAAAAACACCATCGGATTTCAAAGTAGCACGATCTAATTCAAAAATTTCGCCTAATTGAGCACGTCTAGCATATTTTTTGACAGTAGCAGGATCACTATAACTGACTCCATTTAGTTCACCACCATAGAACTCAACAGTTACACCTACTTGTTCGACACTATACTTCGACTCTGCCCTTCGAAAAGGAACATCGGCTCTAACAATCCCATCTCCGTCTACCAAAACAACTGGAAATGTTTCAAAAAAAGTAGGCATACGGCGTACAAAAAGTTCACGCCCTTCTTTATCTCTAAAGATAGGATGTCCTAACCATCCAACAGCTATTCCATCCCCGTTGTCCATCGAACCTGCTCTGAACAATCCACCTTTTGCAGGATTATTGCCAATGTAATCATAAAAAGTTAATTTTTCGGGAATTTTAGACCAAGCTTCGGATAAATTTTGATTTTCGGCTAGCCCGGCACTAACTCTTCGATATATTTCTTGCTGGAAGTATCCTTGATCCCATTGATAACGAGTGGGACCAAATAATTCAATCGGGGTAGTTGCTGAACCATACCACATAGTTCCAGCAACAACAAACGCTGCAAAAAATACAGCAGCGATACTACTGGAAAGGACAGTTTCAATATTTCCCATACGTAATCCTTTGTATAAACGTTGGGGCGGACGGACGCTAAGATGAAATAGGCCCGCCAATATGCCCAATGTACCCGCTGCAATATGATGAGAAGCTATTCCTCCCGGAACAAAGGGATCAAAACCTTCCACACCCCATGCTGGACTTACTGGTTGTACCTTTCCAGTTAATCCATAAGGATCGGAGACCCATATTCCAGGACCATACAATCCGGTTACATGAAAAGCGCCAAACCCAAAGCAAGCTACCCCTGAGAGAAATAAATGAATTCCAAAGATCTTGGGCAAATCCAAAGATGGTTTTCCTGTACGCTCATCAAAAAATATTTCTAGATCCCAATACACCCAATGCCAAATAGCTGCTAAGAAACACAAGCCAGAAAACACAATATGTGCCCCAGCCACACCTTCATAACTCCAAATACCCGGATTGCTTATAGTTATTCCTGTGATATTCCAACCACCCCACGAATTGGTTATTCCTAAACGAGTCATGAACGGTATAACGAACATACCTTGTCTCCACATCGGATCAAGAACGGGGTCAGAGGGATCAAAAACTGCTAATTCATATAGAGCCATCGAACCAGCCCAACCAGCAACCAACGCTGTATGCATTATATGGACAGACAGCAAACGACCGGGATCATTCAATACGACGGTATGAACACGATACCAAGGCAAACCCATGGAAATACCCCTTTAGTCACGAAAAATAAACACTATGTAACTTTATTGCACTGGAAAAACTATGTTATGGATCTCCCTTTTTAAGTGGAGAAAGAATTACTATTTTTTTTCTATTATTTTTTTTTAGTATTTTAGTAATAATATAACAATTCTGTTTGTAGGAACAAAAAAAAGAAAAGCAAATCTATTTTATACCCGATAAGTACCAATACGCAACGGGTAGCTGACTCCATTTTCTATGAACGAACACATAGAAATTTGTTCATCATTCAAAGGACTTATTCGTAATAATTTGACTCTATTCGATTTGTCTTCCTTAATATTTTATATATTTCTTTTTTCTATTTTTAGAAAATTTTTCTAAATTCTAAATAGAAATTCTAATAGAAATCCACGTATAAAATATTACAAAATATTACGAAAATATTAGTAAATTATAAAGGTCAATATTCTTAAAACAAAAAATTCATTGTTACGTTTTCATCTCAAAGTGAAATAGAGTACTTAATCTTTTTTCTTTCATTTAATGCCTATTGGTGTCCCAAAAGTCCCTTTTCGACATCCTGGAGAAGACGATTCACTTTGGATTGACTTATAGTGCGACTTGTCAGATATATTGGGTTATACGGAATTCCCCCGTTCTCTCACCCGATTGAGATATCCCTCTGTTTCGCCCAAGAAAGATTGATTAAATAATCAAAAATTTGAAGCGTGAAGTGCAATCAAGTTCAATTAAATCTATGCTTTTGAGGTACTCAAATTAATATTATCAATTAGAATACTTTATGGTTGCCTTGTTTAGACCAACAAAATGAAATATCCAGACTCCGTTTAGCAAATCCAATTGGTAATATATCTATTATCATTACTACTTGTATCATATTCTATATTAGAAATTTTTTATAAATTTTGATTCGAACTGAAAATCATATTCAATCGAATAAAATAATATAATGAATACGTCAAATATTTGACAGAAACGTTAAATGAATTAAAAAAAACGAAATTGTAACAAAAAGACGCGGTATTAGAGCATTTGACCTATATGTGCAAATATAAATCGGGCAGATCTTTACTCGGAGTAGAGCACAAACCTAAAAGAATTGAAGAAGCCCACTCAGGAACAAGAGAATGCCATCGTGATTTGAATTCAATCACAATGAACGAATACATCAATAAGAAGTTAATTTGATAAGTTTAATTAATTTTTTTGTAAGTAAACGTGTCAAAACTCATCTTTCTTAAAAAATAGAAGAAAAGCCCCCGCATTCAAAATAAAGATTCAAAATAAAGGTTAACAAAGTACTCACTATCAAAAAAAAGCAGGGCTAGAATCTAAACATTGATTCTTTTTTTTATTTTCGTTATTTTTGGCGAACCGTATGCATCAAAAGGTGCATGTACGGTTTCTATAGGATAGAATTTTATCCTAATCAACCGACTTTATCGAGAAAGGTTACTTTTTTTAGGTCAAGGTGTTGATAGTGAGATCTCGAATCAACTTATTGGTCTTATGGTATATCTGAGTATAGAGAGCGAGACCAAAGATTTGTATTTGTTTATAAACTCTCCTGGCGGATGGGTAATACCCGGAGTAGCTATTTATGATACTATGCAATTTGTGCGACCAGATGTACAAACAATATGCATGGGATTAGCTGCTTCAATGGGATCTTTTATTCTGGTCGGAGGAAAAATTACCAAACGTTTAGCATTCCCTCATGCTTGGCGCCAATGGGTTTTTATTTGAAAGAAAAAAAACTATGCCTTCGCCATATGAAATATAAATATTAAGTAATAATAGCATGGCATTTCGAATTCGATATAGATATAAGAAATTTTTTTTAAACATTAAATTATGTATCGAAAGAGTCGTATGGGATATTAAGGGCCTTTCTGATTTTATTCTATCAGGAACCTCTTTCAGCGTCACAAACATTTTTGTTTTCGCACCGGAGGGCTCTTAACACTATTTATGTTATGAAAGAGTACAAAAAAAATTATGAAAGAATAAAAAAAAAAGGTTCTATTATTATTTAATATAATATTATTTTTTTTTCAACTAAAAAAAAAGAAACTTTGGGATTGCTAAATCACTGATAAAATAAAGCAACGGGACCACCATAGTATTTTTGCTTTTTACCTCTTCCCAAGGAAAGGGTGGTTATTGGAGCATTTGCTGATTTAAGCCTAGATTTTTTTCGATGAAAGGTAAAATAAAAGTGAATTCTAGTGTGAAGCCGTATGCAATGTACAAACAATAACAATGCCTGTACGGTTGTTCAATTCTATCGTCTTTTCTTATTCTTTTTTATCTCTTCCCGGACCCTTCTTATTTATTATATTTCTATTATTTATATTTATATTATGGGAGCTAGACTAAACCTTTTTTTCTTATATGATCAGGGTAATGATTCATCAACCTATTGCTGGTTTTTATCAGGCACAAATAGCAGAATTTGTCCTGGAAGCAGAAGAACTACTGAAACTGCGTGAAATCATCACAAGGATTTATGCACAAAGAACGGGAAAACCCTTATGGGTTGTATCCGAAGACATGGAAAGAGATGTTTTTATGTCAGCAACAGAAGCCCAAGCTCATGGAATTGTTGATCTTATAGCAGTTGCATAAGAAATAGAAGAAATTTCATGCAAATCGCGATTTGATATTTTTTTGTACCGAAATTTCGATTTAATATTCTATTAATTTAATATTCTATTATTTAATATAGAAAAAATTCAGAATCATACGGTTACGATCGATCTAAACCAGCCCATTATGCATACGATTCAAAATGCCAACTATTAAACAACTTATTAGAAACACACGACAGCCAATTAGAAACGTTACCAAATCCCCCGCTCTTGGGGGATGTCCTCAGCGCCGAGGAACATGTACTAGGGTGTATGTGCGACTTGTTTAGATCATGAGCTTGGACAAAAGAGACAAAAGAAAGAAAAAATTTTTCCACTATCTGTGTCAGTACGTATGAATAGGATAGAATAGAAGAATGCCTTTCATTATCTAAAAAAAAAAAAGATCTATCACATTCGTCTATTGTGTATCAAATTTATGGTTTCATTGGTGCAAATTCAATCACCTCAATTTTCAATTTAAAACAAGAAAGAATTTCCCATTGGTAACAAATGATTATCCATTAAGCAGGGAAAATTTTATTAAAAGTTAACAGGCTGAAAATTTATGCCCCTACTCTTGCAAGAACGGACTAAGAGGGTCAACAAATTAGCTAATCCTCATAATTAAATACCGTTACTATAATAGATAGATTTCCTTGTGAAAGACCTATTACTGGAGAATTCACAGGTAGAGCAAAAGAATGTGAACTGTACACGTTAACAATAGCATTGATTCAATGATTAAATGCAGGAGGGGCTCCGGTGTATAGAGAAGACCTCACCGTTTAAGAAGTAACCATAGAAACTATGGAACCCACTATTTATCTATTTCTATTTACTGCTTATTTATTATATTTTTGTTTGTGTTTGAGACCTAATATCAATAAAGTTTCTTATTCTTATTTCGAGACGAAATGTCTCCAAAAAAAAAAAAGAAAAAATCGTGGTTGGGAAGGTTATAGTAGCAAAAGCCGTTGGAATTATTATTTTATACATTGGAAAAATCCGTTTTGTTATTATAGAAAAGGGGAAAAAGAATAACTGAAAGAAAAGAAACCAATTAGTTATTCATCAAAGTTTCGTGTACTCAATGACCAGAATTAGACGAGGATATATAGCCCGGAGACGTAGAACAAAAATTCGTTTATTCGTATCAAGCTTTCGCGGGGCTCATTCAAGACTTACTCGAAGTATTACTCAACAAAAAATAAGAGCTTTGGTTTCGGCCCATCGGGATAGAGATAGACAGAAAAGAACTTTTCGTCGTTTGTGGGTCACTCGGATAAATGCAATAATTCGCGAAAACAGGGTATCCCATAGTTATAGCAGATTAATAAATAATCTGTACAAGAGACAATTGCTTCTTAATCGTAAAATACTTGCACAAATAGCTATATTAAATAGGAATTGTCTTTATACGATTTCCAATGACATTAGAAAATAAGGAAATTGTAAGGAATCCATAGAATTTTTTACATGGAATTTCTTGAAAAGAAATTCCGGGAAGATAGAATAGAAATGAAGGTAGAATAGAAACTCGTACGATAAAATATGATGATAATATGATCAAGTAAAGTAGTCAAACTAAACAAAACATTCAATAAAAAAACGTTTCTTTTACCCCAATTCGTTTTTTTTCTTACGACACGAAAATCAAATTTTGATTTTCATTTTTTTTTTGAACAAAACATCAATCTATGGTTCAATTCGAATTGGAATTGTGATCCCATTTCAATTTGAGTAAGCCTATTTTGCTTGCTGGTTCTAAGATCAGTAGTTAGAGTGACCAACTCGCTTTTTTTCAAATTGTTTTTCATTATTAAGAAAAGGTAACAAAGATAAAATACGAGCTTGTTTTATAGCAATAGTAATTAATCGTTGTTGTTTTAAACTCAATCTATTCACCCGTCTAGATAATATTTTTCCTTGTTCACTAATAAATCGACTAATTAAACTCATGTTTCTATAATCAATTCGATCCCCCGATTGGATCGGGGGCAAACGCTTACGAAAAGATCGCTTGGACTTAGGTAAAAGTCGTTTGGATTTATCCATGGTTTGTTTATTCCTTATTTCAAAAATCCTATTTCGTTCAATTGGATCAAAAATGATTTCGAATTCAGAAATAGGATTTGTTTTTTTTTTTTTTTATTTAATTTATATTTTATATATATATATTTAATTATATATTGAATATTTATTATTTAATATATATTTTTTTTTAATTATATTCAATTTTAATTAAATAATTAATATTTAATTATTTTCATTTTTATTATTTTAATTATATATTTCTATTAATATAATAATTAATATAATAATATTCTATTTAATAGAATATTTTAATTAATAGAATATATTCCTATTCAATAGAATATATTTCTCTATTTATTTAAAATATTTATTTAAAATCTAGTTATTTCTATTTATCTATATATAGAAATAGATATAATTCGAATTTCGAATATATATTAGCGTAATATATTATAGGATAATATATTCTATGCATAATATATTTATTATATTATAGTAAGATACTATATATTCGATAAGATTCTATAGTATTCTTTCTATACTATATTATTCTATACTTAATATCTTCTTTATATCATTGTCATCTTCCTTGAAAGGGTGACACGCAAGCGATAGATTCCATCTATTTCTTTATCTCCCCGTGAATTGTATGTTTGTAACAATAGGGACAGAATTTTCTCAATTCCAATCGACTGGGCGTATTGTGTCGATTCTTTTGCGTAATATATCTCGAAATGCCTGTTGATTTCTTATTAACACTCTTTCGAACACAACCGGTACATTCTAAAATAATCCTTACTCGAACATCTTTCCCCTTGGCCATAAACCTCCTTGGGATTTTTTATTCATTCAACTCTTCTATTTTCCGATCTGAAGGAACGAAGAAAGGAAGGAAAAAGAAGTGAAGTTGCTAACTCGAAATCCAAATTATCAAAAATTTCATTGCAACTAATATAGTTCTAATTATATTAATAATAAGTAATACAAAGATTTTAAACTCTATCTCAATTAGAAGTTTCGATGAGAATCACAGTAATTCATTTAAGCGTCTTGTAGAATACTGTTACACTAACTACATTTCTAACTACCTTCTCTTAATTTTAATTTAATTGAAGTTACTTTCACTGGAAGCGCGGACCCTGAGTTCCGAGTTTTACTGAAGTTGAATCCACTTTTTTTTCTTTTCTAACTTATTAAAATTAAATAAAAAAAAAAGAGGAGGGGGGGTAGTAATCACAGATATTTAATTGTATCTCTAATCTTCTTCACCCTCTCCCCCACGTGTTGATAACTAGAATGAAAAAAAAGGCAATGTCAATCCATCGGGGAAAAAACGATTGATCTCTATCAATAGGCCTGCTAAAGACGCAAACCATAGAGTACTTATTAACGGTGCCACGGATAGATATGTTTTTAGATCTCGCATTTTTAATCCTCCTTCTTTATTGTTTCTTTATTGTAATAACTACTCTTTATTTTATTCTAATACATAATTCTAATAGATACAGAATTCGATTCTATGTAATTCAAGGCAACTTGCATTTGTTTTGTACACGGAATCTCTAATTCAAATTAAAATAAAATGTACAACAATTTCATAGATAAGATTTTCCTTTTCTTAAAAAAGAAAGCGCCGCCCTTTTTCTCGAACATTAACGAAATTTGCGTAAGTTTCTTATTATATAATATATGATATGAGATCAAAAAGAAAAAATGATAATGATAATGGATATCAAAATGAAATAAAGTATGTGGAAAACAAAACAGGTATTCTTTACAATAACATTATAAATGAATTACAAAGGGATGTAGCGCAGCTTGGTAGCGCATTTGTTTTGGGTACAAAATGTCACGGGTTCAAATCCTGTCATCCCTATCGATTACTTCGTCTCTGAGCAATAACAAAGGATCAATTGAGATTAATTAAAATTGAAAATGGGACATACTCTCAATTTTTAATATATATCATATTCTCTATATATAGTATAAGCATTCAAAATCGAGTAGAGGTAAAAGTAAAAAAAGACTCTTTTTTACTTACAGTCTCCTTTTTTGTGATTGAGACAAGAAAGCGCTCTTAGTTCAGTTCGGTAGAACGTGGGTCTCCAAAACCCAATGTCGTAGGTTCAAATCCTACAGAGCGTGATTCTCTTTTTGGTTTGTTAGTTCAAAATTTATACGGAAAAATATAAGAGCACTCTGAATTTGACCTCCTCCTTTCTTTAATCCGAAGAAGGTCAAAAAAAGCACGGTGTTAATTAATATTAATCAAAGGTCCAACTGATCACCACGTCTATATTGTAAATATGCAGTTACAAATAATCCCGCCAAAGTAATAGGAATTAGCCCCAAGACAATTCCAAAGAGCAAAACTTCAATCATTTCAATTTTTTTTGAAAAAGGGAAAAAGAGAGGTAATATCTATCCTTAAATATTAAGCCATATTGACCAGAAATCTCAATAACCAAGAATTGGAAACGGACACGGTAAAGAACTAGAGACTAGGTGGAATACTACAGAAAATTTTTGTTTTGTTTTTATAAACTGTTCATTCAATTAATTTCAAATAAGTCGTATCTTGCTCAGACCAATAAATAGAACTGAGGTTATAGTTAAAGCAGCTAGTAGAAAACCGAAAAAACTAGTTATAGTAGGCATGAAGGAGCTAAATAAACTTTTTTATACATATGCTTGTAAAGCAAAAGCAATTTCCTAAGTTCAATTTTTTGAAAGATAGGAGCATAAAGAAAAATACAAAATGAAAGAATAAGTTCAATTGAGAATTTTTTTATTGATTTTTTTTATCAATCATTTATTAATCATTATCATAATAAATTTTCCACGGCACTAATAAAATAAGAGTGGTAGTGGTATAGATAGAAAAGGAAATCAATTTTTCATCTATACCATCTACTTAGACTTTCGTAATTCCGAATCAAATTAAGAGATTCATTAGTCAATTATTGCGAAATAAAATAGAAAACAAATATTCTTAATATTAGAATAAATATTCTAGATTACTATATTAGTAGAATTAGATAATTAGTTGAATATATTCTATTTATATTAAATTGAAATTGTATTATATTTCTAGTTTTTATTATTTTTATTATATTAAATTAAAAATTGAAACTCTATTTCTATTAAATAGATAAATTGAAATTCTATTCTATTTCTAGTAAATTCTATTAATATTTAATTCTATTAAAATAATTAATATTAAAATATTTCTATTGAAAATTTCAAATTAAAATATTCAATTCTATTTTGAATTTTTTATTTGAAATTTTAACTAATTCTATTTTCAATTATATTACTTATTTATTATTCAAATTCTTTTTTATTTTATTTAATAAAATAAAAAAGAATTCTATTATTCTATATAATAAATATTAATTCTATTATTAATTAATTCTATTAAATTCGAAATTAATTAGATTATTAAAATGAAATTATTAATTATTTTATTACTTATTAACTCATTAATTAATTTAATAATAAGTTGAATAACTTAATTAATGAGTTAATAAGTAATAAAATAATTAACTTAAAACTTACTAACTAATAAAACCTGTGATGTAGAACTTCAGTCAAAAAAACTTTCGTTGAATAACTACGGAAATCACTCCAAAATAAAATTGGAAAATCATTTCTAATTTCTATTTGCATAGTTTATTTTATTCTTTTAGTTTATGTTTATTTAGTGTTTATTTACTATTTACTTGTATATTTGTATCAAATTTGTATGGTTTTTTAGATTTTCAAATGAAAAAATAAATAAATAAAAGGTATTCTAGTAAAAATAGTAAAAGGTCTTATAAGGAGGTCATGTGTAATTTGAATTTAACTTATTAAATTTATTACTTGATTCATTTACATAATATCCCGAATAAGATAAGAAGAAAAAAAAGTATCACACGAACAAATCGCTCGAAAAAAATCAAAATTTTATTTTGTTTTTGTACAACTAGATCCTACGATTACTAATCGTGATTATCCTTTTGTAGATTTTCCATTTTTTTTTCGTTGTTCTCCCTCTTTCGTCGAATATTTCCTACTATGGGTACTTGTTAATGGATGACTAACCAATTCGTTAAAATGCAAAAAACAAGAAAAAAGTCTTCTTCTATAACCAAAAAAATTTTAGATTTAACATCTAATTGAATTACGGAAATATGATATGATAATCTTTTTCATGAATTATTGATTGTAACCCGTCGAATTCGCATTTTACCTGATTTATAATACACAGTTCTACAATAAAATAAAAAGAAGAAAGAGATTATCTAGGACCTCATTTTGATACTGATTTAAATTGCCTTGCTGCGTCAGAAGAAGGATAGCTATACTGATTCGGTATATTTTAAAGAAACCCTTGGTACAATATTGACGATCTCACAAAGATTAAATTTCAGTGAAATTTAATTTACTGATCTCATCTTTTACAGAATCGATCCCTTTTGATTGTACAAGAATATGTGGAGCTCAGTATGTCTGGAAGCACAGGAGAACGTTCTTTTGCTGAT